GTTCGCCCTGTTAATCCGCCAGGGCCCAAATAACTCAATTTTCTCCCATGAACGATTTGTGTCAATGGATTAGTTCGATCCAAAACTTGAGATAATGGGTGTAATCCGAAAAAGGATTCATAAGTAGTTGTTAACGGAGTTGAAGTTACCAAATTCTGAGGAGTAGGTATCAATTTATGCCTAATTGCTCCGGAGATAGTTCCCTTAACTACATTTTCTAAACGAGCCAGAGCCAACCCAAGCTGGTCTTGTAAAAGATCCGCTACAGAGCGAATACGTTTATTTTTCAAATGATTCATATCATCAAGTGTACCCATTCCAAATTTCATCCCAATCAAATGATCGGCAGCTGCTAATATATCTCGTGGTAACAAAAATATATTGTTCTGAGGTATATTAAGATTCAGTCTCCAATTAATATTTCGGCGACCAATCCTTCCTAATTCACACCTTTGGTGAAAGAATTTTTTTTGTAATTCCTTACATAAGGATTCAGAAAATATTGGATCCCCACCTACACAAGAAAATTGTTGATAAAACTCCAAAATAGCATTTTCTTTTGACCCTATTTTTTTTTTCTCCTTATCGGTCAAGAAAGATAAGAAAATTTCAGGGTAGCAAACATTCTCTAGAATTTCTCGTAGATTCAAACCCATAGCTGATGATAGAACTAGAATAGATATTTTTTGTTTCCTACTCACCCGAGCCCATATTCTTGCTTTTTTATCAATCTCTAATTCTAACCTGCCTCCCCAATCTGATATTATGGTGCCGGTATAGACCGAAATCCCATTATGATCCAATTCTGACTGGTAATAGATACCGGGACTTTGCAATATTTGATTGATCACAATTCTGTAAATTCCGTTTACTATAGAAGTTCCAAGGGAATTCATTAAAGGAATGTTTCCAATAAAAATTCTTTGTTCTTGCATATTCCTACTGGTTTTCCAAATTAATCCCGCGGATACATATAATTCAGAAGAATATGTAAGTGATTCATAGACAGCATCTCGTTCTTTTATCAGAGGTTCTACCAATTGATATGTTTCCACAAATAATTGAAATTCAATTTCGTGATCTATATCTTCAATTTTTGGAAACTTAGAAAGTTCTTCTATTAAACCCTTATCAATAAACCGATAAAACCCTTCAAATTGTATCTGATTAAATCCGGGTATTGTAGATGTTCCCTCTTTTTCATCCCCAAGCATCTTTTTTGAATTTCCCATTTATCCGTTTATTGAAAAAATCCCATCTCATCTCTCATTCTTCACCGAATCATATCCATAGAATTCGATCTAGCAATAATGGAATTTCTATTCTGTTTACTGAATCACATGAAATTTTATCCAACTCCAAGATATATGGAATGTATGAAATACGTATGAACGGAGACTATATTCAATTGGAATTTTTTATAAGAAATAGATCCAAATGGAACAGAATTGAGAAATACCACTGGAACTTACGGAGTTTTGTAAAGACTAGAAAAAAAAAGTAATTTCATTTTCACCTATGATATTACATATTCCAATTCGATTGCATACCATAAAAAATGTATTCATCATTGGATCTGTTCAAGCAGATAAACATCTAATAAATAGAAAACTTTTTTTTTAACCACTTTACTTTTTCATGTATTTGTATTTCATTGTTCAAAAAAATATTTGCAGAAAAGATATTTATTTTTACCTATTTTGAATAGAATAGTTAGAATATCATTGAATTGAAGTAGGTAAGAAAACTTGTGTTTTTTTATTTATTAATTTTTTTATTATTAAAATAAAAAAGAATGCACAGATATATATGTCTCTTTTTCTTCTTTTATTGTGGTACAGTTCTATTTGGGACAGCGCATGCTGTGCTCTATCAAAAAGGAAATGTTCTCTTCAAGGGAAAAGTTGAAATATAAAAATTTATTGAGAATTACTCCTCAAAAGCATCCCTAGAGAGATAAAATACCCCATTATAGAGCTCCAGCTCTATAACACAACGTAACGTATGTTCTGATTCTGGGATTTACATATACTCATCATTACTGTTATAATTGAAATTGAAGAAGATTTATTTTTAATTCAAAAAACTCAATATAGATTAGTTATAAATGCATTTCTAATGATTTTCTTAATATTATTAGAAATAAAAAAATGTAGATTTTAATTTTAATTCAAAAATGGTCATGAATTTACAGTCAATAGTTAATGGTTCTGGTTTGTACTAGATTCTATATTTTGTGACTGAAAATCTATATATATTTTTTTTTTCGGAGTTGAAAAAAAAGAAAATTGGAATCTAGTTTCTATCGTTTTGGCGGCATGGCCGAGTGGTAAGGCGGGGGACTGCAAATCCTTTTTCCCCAGTTCAAATCCGGGTGCCGCCTCAACAACAGACTTTAAATAACAAACGTAGGAAAACGTAGGACAAGACTCTTTATACTTTCTTTTCGTTATTCTAAGCCCCTGGCTCTCGAGGTTCTATTCTCTAACCTAAAGTTTTGCCTATCAGATTCAAGGAAAACTTGAAGTAGTGGAGGGAAATCTGTAAATCTTTACTTGCCACTACTAATTTAGTTCCACTTACTGAGTCTTCAATTAGATTGGATAGCCAGAGAGGGAATTAAATTAATAGTTTTGGAAAGGACCTAAGATACTTTGGATATAGACTCATGAAAGTCTCGGAATGCTCAGACATTCAATCAAGATTAGATTAGATGAAGAATTGCCTTTCATTTTACTTCCAAAAATAAAAAACGATAAAAGAAAGAAAAAGTCTTCTTCTTTCTACATGTGAGTCAGATTCCTTGGATACTTCGAAAAATGTCTGTTTGCTTGTGTTTACATCTTGTCGATTCTACTAGAAATTCTATAATAAGAAAAATAATAACTCATTATAAGTTATAAGATAAGTGGGTTTTTGGAGTAGTTCATCAATGGTGACCAAATACCTCTCCCTTTTTTTTGACTCTGCACCAGTGATTTCACTATTATTAGTGAACAATAATGGAATAGTTTCTTCATATTCATAGAAATAGGGGGCAGAATTCACATGGATATAGTAAGTCTCGCATGGGCTGCTTTAATGGTAGTTTTTACATTTTCCCTCTCTCTCGTAGTGTGGGGAAGAAGTGGACTCTAGAAATACTTCTAATTGCGGTAATAATCAAACTCTATCAACCTGTATCAATTGTTTTCGTTTTCTAGACCGTTCGGCAATTTTTTTTAAGATTTTTTTTTAGAAATTGGATTTATGTTTTATTGACTCATTTTCTATTTTTATATCAGGGTTTACACGGTTAACCATTCATGGGGTAACCCCTTTCGAAATCTGAAGAAGCTTCCATCGAATTGGGATTATCTGTATTAAATGGATCAAACAAACAAATGAAATTGACAAAGTATGTACATACATTTCATATTCTATTTCATTTATATTGACGTTTATAAAGAAAAAGAGAGATATAGGTGGATTCTTTTATATTAAGATATTTCACTTGTATCTTTATACATTACAATAACCATAATGGCTAGTATGGTAGAAAGAGATCTCCTTCTACCATACTAGCGGACCCCTTAGGATACTACTACTGAGTCTAATGCATTCCTTTCATTTAAGACGAGAAATTGAAATCTTTTTTTTTTTTTTCATTGATAGTAAAATTAGATTCAAATTAATCATTTTGACTAATGGTTTTTACGTAAATTATAAGCAAAAAAGCAGTAGGAACGAGAATGAAGAGTGCGGTAGCAATAAATGCAAGAATATTGACTTCCATAATTTAATCGTTTATTATTATTATTTTTTTTTTTTTTTAATATCTCGGGATTTAATCCCATAGAGATGAGAAATCTTTCGCTTGTAAACTCACTCAGATGAATTAGATTTCGATGATATCGAATGAAAGAAATATCATGAATAACAATATCGGAGCTATAAAATCGATTCATCGTCAAGAATTTAATAGTATAACATAGGAAGATCTTTTATCCACACCGAATACATAATGAGATTCCTGATCCAATAAAAAAAAAGTTATTTATGATTCTTTTTCCCGGCTTTCCTTTCTAAAACCTAGTAGTTTACTTTCCTTGTACAATAATCTGATGAAGTATCATAAAAAACTTCGATTCTTTACAAAAAGAGTTTCTAAAGAACCTTAAATAAACAATAGAAATCAATATAGAGAAAACAAGTACGAAGTTCACTTTGAAATAAAAAAATTGAAAGGGTTTATCATCTTTTTGGAAAACAAAGAAAGGGAATGTGACAAAGACGAGTCCCAGTAAAAAACAAAAATATTCAAAAAAATTAACGAGTTAATTTTTCTTACGAGTTTTTTATTCGACATCGCCTCTAATCTTTAAAAAGAGCATATTCACATATTCATTAGGGAAGACACGTTTTATCTTTATAAAAAAAACCTCTTTCCTTGGTTGGATTCGAACTATTTAAAATTCCTTGACTTCAGAGAAAGAAAAGTATATATAGGTACTCTTGGCAAATGTATTATACGCTATCCTATTCCATTTTCCTACACAAATTTATGGGAGAGCGGTTGACAAAAAGCGGAAACCCCTTACAGTATCTCTTTCTTGAAGTGTTGAATGTTCTCAATAATTCATTTACATATGTCTCTCTACCCTAGTTAAAATAATCGACCCTTTCTTTTGCTTTATGAAAAAAGAAAAATAAAATAAAAAGATAAACGAAACTATTTTCATCCCCTTGCCCAGAAACAAAAAGGGGAGTTGATGTATTGAATCCGCCGGGACTGACGGGGCTCGAACCCGCAGCTTCCGCCTTGACAGGGCGGTGCTCTGACCAATTGAACTACAATCCCATGGAAATCAAGTGGGTAGCTTACATATTCCTTCTTATGATTTCATTTTAATCATTTCAATTTTAAAATCAAATTTTTGTTTTGTAACAAAGAAAGTCACAAGTGATATATTGATATCTATATGGATATCACTTTAGTGAGAACAAGACGGATTACTGGG